TTACCAGTTCTTCCTCCTGAGTTGAGACCAATTTATCATATAGATGAGGATAAACTGGTGACCTCGGATATTAATGAAATCTATAGAAGAATTATCTATCGGAATAATACTCTTACAGATCTATTAACAACAAGTATAGCTACGCCAGAAGAATTAATAATATCTCAGGAAAAATTGCTACAAGAAGCAGTGGATGCACTTCTTGATAATGGAATCTGCGGACAACCAATGAGGGATGATCATAATAGAGTTTACAAGTCGCTTTCAGATGTAATTGAAGGCAAAGAAGGAAGAGTTCGCGAGACTCTGCTTGGTAAACGCGTCGATTATTCAGGGCGGTCAGTGATTGTCGTGGGCCCTTCACTTTCATTACATCGATGTGGATTGCCTCGCGAAATAGCAATAGAACTTTTCCAGGCATTTGTAATTCGTGACCTAATTAGAAAACATCTTGCTTCGAACATCGGAGTTGCTAAGAGTCAAATTCGTAAAAAAAAACCGATTGTATGGGAAATACTTCAAGAAATTCTGGATGACCATCCTGTATTGCTGAATAGAGCGCCTACTCTGCATAGATTAGGCATACAGGCATTCCTCCCCATTTTAGTAGAAGGGCGCGCTATTTGTTTACACCCATTAGTTTGTAAGGGCTTCAATGCGGACTTTGACGGGGATCAAATGGCTGTTCATGTGCCTTTATCTTTGGAGGCTCAAGCAGAGGCACGTTTACTTATGTTTTCTCATATGAATCTTTTGTCTCCAACTATTGGAGATCCCATTTCTGCACCAACTCAAGATATGCTTAGTGGACTCTATGTCTTAACGAGTGGAAATCGTCGGGGTATTTGTGTAAATAGGTATAATCCGTGTAATGGTAGAAACTATCAAAATGAAGATAATAACTATAAGTATACAAAAAAAAAAGAACCGTTTTTTTGTAACGCCTATGATGCAATTGGAGCTTTTCGGCAAAAACGAATCAATTTAGGTAGTCCTTTGTGGCTGCGGTGGCGACTAGATCAACGCGTTATTGCTGCAAGAGAAGCTCCCATTGAAATTCACTATGAATCTTTGGGGACCTATTATGAGATTTATGGACACTATCTAATAGTAAGAAGTATAAAAAAAGAAATTCTTTATATATATATTCGAACCACTCTTGGGCATATTTCTCTTTATCGAGAAATAGAAGAAGCCATACAGGGGTTTTGGCAGGGCTGTTGTAATTCTATGCTACCAGCGGGAATTCGAGTCTCGCCGGGTTAACTAGGACTATAAAATTGCGGAATTTCTACGTGAATCAAGATCTAGAAAAGGAAGTTGTCCAATCACTGACTCAAACCCATTGTCAAATTCTACTCAGCGCAATATGGAGGTACTGATGGCAGAACGGCCCACTCAGGTCTTTCACAATAAAGTGATAGACGGAACTGCCATGAAACGACTTATTAGTCGATTTATTGATCACTATGGAATAGGATATACATCACATATCCTGGATCAAGTAAAGACTCTGGGTTTCCGACAAGCTACCGCCGCATCCATTTCATTAGGAATTGATGATCTTTTAACAATACCTTCTAAAAGATGGCTAGTTCAAGACGCTGAACAACAAAGTTTTATTTTGGAAAAACACCATCATTATGGGAATGTACACGCGGTAGAAAAATTACGTCAATCGATCGAGATCTGGTATGCCACAAGTGAATATTTGCGACAAGAAATGAATCCTAATTTTCGGATGACCGATCCTTTTAATCCAGTCCATATAATGTCTTTTTCGGGAGCCAGAGGAAATGCATCTCAGGTACATCAATTAGTAGGTATGAGAGGATTAATGTCGGATCCCCAAGGTCAAATGATTGATTTACCCATTCAAAGCAATTTACGCGAAGGACTCTCTTTAACAGAATATATTATTTCTTGCTACGGAGCCCGTAAAGGAGTTGTGGATACCGCTATCCGAACATCAGATGCAGGATACCTCACGCGCAGACTTGTTGAAGTAGTTCAACACATTGTTGTACGTCGAACAGATTGTGGCACCGTCCGAGGTATTTCTGTAAGTCCTCGAAATGGAATGATGACCGACAGGATTTTTATCCAAACATTAATTGGGCGTGTATTAGCGGATCATATATATATAGGTTCGCGATGCATTGCTACTAGAAATCAAGATATTGGGGTTGGACTTGTTAATAGATTCATAACTTTTAGAGCACAACCAATCTCTATTCGAACCCCCTTTACTTGTAGGAGTACATCTTGGATTTGTCAACTATGCTATGGCCGAAGCCCGGCTCACGACGACCTGGTCGAATTGGGAGAAGCTGTAGGTATTATTGCAGGTCAATCTATTGGAGAACCAGGTACTCAATTAACATTAAGAACTTTTCATACCGGCGGAGTATTCACAGGGGGTACTGCAGAACATGTCCGAGCCCCTTCTAATGGAAAAATAAAATTCAATGAGGATTTGGTTCATCCGACACGTACACGTCATGGACATCCTGCTTTTCTATGTTCTAGAGACTTGTATGTAACTATTGAAAGTGAAGATATTATACACAATGTGTGTATTCCGCCCAAAAGTTTTCTTTTAGTTCAAAACGATCAATATGTAGAATCAGAACAAGTCATTGCTGAGATTCGCGCGAGAACATCCACTTTGAATTTGAAAGAGAAGGTTCGAAAACATATTTATTCTGACTCAGAAGGCGAAATGCACTGGAATACCGATGTGTACCATGCACCTGAATTTACATATGGTAATATTCATCTCTTACCAAAAACAAGTCATTTATGGATATTATTAGGGGAGCCCTGGAGATCCAGTCCAGGCCCCTGTTCGATCCACAAGGATCAAGATCAAATGAACGCTTATTCTCTTTCTGTTAAGCGAAGATATATTTCTAACCCCTCAGTAACTAATAATCAAGTGAGACACAAATTTTTTAGTTCGTATTTTTCTGGTAAAAATCAAAAAGGAGATAGGATTCCTGATTATTCAGAACTTAATCGAATGACATGTACCGGTCGTTGTAATCTCAGAAATCCGGCCGTTCTCGAGGGGAATTCGGATTTATTGGCAAAGAGGCGAAGAAATAGAGTCATCATCCCACTCGAATCGATTCAAGAGGGCGAGAACCAATTAATACCTTCTTCAGGTATCTCAATTGAAATCCCCCGAAATGGTATTCTCCGTAGAAATAGTATTCTTGCTTATTTCGACGATCCTCGATATATAAGAAAGAGCTCGGGACTTACTAAATATGAGACTAGAGAACTGAATTCAATCGTTAATGAAGAGGAGTTGATTGAGTATCGAGGAGTCAAGGTATTTTGGCCAAAATACCAAAAGGAAGTAAATCCGTTTTTTTTTATTCCCGTGGAAGTCCACATTTTGGACGAATCTTGTTCCATAATGGTACGGCACAATAGTATTATTGGGATAGATACACAAATCACTTTAAATAGAAGAAGTCGGGTAGGTGGATTGGTCCGAGTGAAGAAAAAAGCAGAAAAAATTAAACTAATAATCTTTTCTGGAGATATCCATTTTCCTGGAAAGACAAACAAGGCATTCCGATTGATACCACCAGGAGGGGGAAAACAAAATTCCAAAGAATACAAAAAATTGAAAAATTGGCTCTATATCCAACGAATGAAACTTTCCAGGTATGAAAAAAAATATTTTGTTTTGGTTCAACCTGTAGTCCCATATAAAAAAACGGATGGTATAAATTTAGGAAGACTTTTCCCACCGGATCTCTTGCAAGAAAGTGATAATCTACAACTTCGAGTTGTCAACTATATCCTTTATTACGACCCAATTCTTGAAATTTGGGACACAAGTATTCAATTAGTTCGGACTTGTTTAGTGTTGAATTGGGACCAAGACAAAAAGATCGAAAAGGCCTGTGCTTCCTTTGTTGAAATAAGGACAAATGGTTTAATTAGAGATTTTCTAAGAATCGACTTAGCGAAGTCACCTATTTTGTATACCGGAAAAAGAAATGATCTGTCGGGTTCAGGATTAATCTCTGAGAATGGATCAGATCGCGCTAATGTCAATCCGTTTTCTTCCATTTATTCCTATTCCAAGGCAAGGATTCAAGAATCCCTTAATCCAAATCAAGGAACTATTCATACGTTATTGAATCGAAATAAGGAATCTCAATCTTTGATAATTTTGTCATCATCCAATTGTTCTCGAACAGGCCCATTCAACGATGTAAAATCTCCCAATGTGATAAAAGAATCAATCAAAGAGGACCCCCTAATTCCAATAAGGAATCCGCTGGGCCCCTTAGGAACAGGCTTTCCAATTTATAATTTTGATTTATTTTCCGATTTAATAACCCATAATCAAATCTTGGTAACTAACTATTTGCAACTTGACAATTTAAAACAGATTTTTCAAATACTTAAATATTATTTACTGGATGAAAAAGGTAAAATTTATAATCCCTATTCGTGCAGTAACATCATTTTGAATCCATTCAATTTGAATTGGTATTTTCTGCATTACAATTGTTGTGAAGAGACATCTACAATCGTTAGTCTTGGGCAGTTTCTTTGTGAAAATGTATGTATAGCCAAAAAAGGGCCGCATTTAAAATCGGGTCAAGTTCTAATTCTTCAAGTTGACTCTGTGGTAATACGATCAGCTAAGCCTTATTTGGCTACTCCAGGAGCAACTGTTCATGGACATTATGGGGAAATCCTTTACGAAGGAGATACATTAGTTACATTTATATATGAAAAATCAAGATCTGGTGATATAACGCAAGGTCTTCCAAAAGTGGAACAGGTGTTAGAAGTGCGTTCGATTGATTCAATATCGATGAATCTCGAAAAGAGGATTGAGACTTGGAACAAATGTATAACAAGAATTCTTGGAATTCCTTGGGCATTCCTGATTGGTGCTGAGCTAACTATAGTGCAAAGTCGTATCTCTTTGGTTAATAAGGTTCAAAAGGTTTATCGATCCCAAGGGG